TACCAAAAAATTTCTACCTCTTATTATAGTGTGTGCTTCTGGGGGGGCACGTATGCAAGAAGGAAGTTTGAGCTTGATGCAAATGGCTAAAATATCGTCTGCTTTATATGATTATCAATCAAATAAAAAGTTATTTTATGTATCAATTCTTACATCTCCTACTACTGGCGGGGTGACAGCAAGTTTTGGTATGTTGGGGGATATCATTATTGCCGAACCCAATGCCTACATTGCATTTGCTGGTAAAAGAGTAATTGAACAAACATTAAATAAAACAGTACCGGAAGGTTCACAAGCGGCTGAATATTTATTCCAGAAGGGCTTATTCGACCTAATTGTACCACGTAATCCTTTAAAAAGTGTTCTTAGTGAACTATTGAAACTCCACGCTTTCTTTCCTTTGGATCAAAAATCAATCAAGTAGAACACTAAGTTTCATTATTTTATTTGTAACAAACGAGTAGTTAGTTTAGCGGAATCAAAGTAAATAAGAATGAAGTTTTCTTTGGTTACATAAGATCTAATTATAGAAAGAAGCAAAAGTTTCGGATAACTCTTTTTTTTTTTACCTATATTCCCATTCCCGGTTCCTAATTAAGAAGCCTCGATCAACAAGATAAAAGAGTGAATTCTACCTTTCGTGAAATTAGGCAAAGCAAATAAAACGAATTTCTTCTTCTCGTCTTACATATATAATTCAAATATAGAAAACATAGATTCTATATAGATTATAGATATAGAATTTTGTATCTTTCTCTATCTCCCGCAAATCCCATTTGGGTAAAAATCCCCGTTGGGTCGGATTCTAACCAATCCTTCGATAAAGAGTAAGAAACTCTTTCTTTATTAAATTAAAAGACAAAGAAATGAAGAAAAATAATAAAGTAGGTTATCATACATATCTTTCATGTAGAAAGATGAATAAGTCCATTTATTTAGTTCGACATTCCTTGCACTTATTTTATATACTAACTTAGATATATAGATACTTAGATCTATACTAAGAATTTATTAATTAATAATAATTAATTATCTACGAATTAATAATAATTACAATTATTAATTATAATTATTATAAGATATCTTTATTTAAAAATAAGAAAATAACAGGTACAAATAGTAAATCGAGGTACCCTTTCTATGACAACTTTCAACCTTCCCTCTATTTTTGTGCCTTTAGTAGGCCTAGTATTTCCGGCAATTGCAATGGCTTCTTTATTTCTTTATGTTCAAAAAAACAAGATTGTTTAGATCTTGATGGGATGAGATTGATTCCCATCCAGTTTTTTTTTTCAAAACTTAGATAACACAGATATCTATTTAGTGGAATATGGTATACCGTGTGATTTCCGCCGAACATAAAGGAAAAAGCTCTTATGCCTTCTTATGCCTGCAGAAAGATGATCTATGGGTAAATTACTTCTAGCTATTTTCAAATCGATCAGGATCGCTGGATGGATGAAATAGAAAGTAAAAATGGGTGGATCTATATGTATAGTGGGATCATATGAAGGGTATGTTATTATTTTAGATCTAACCAATTTGATGAATTTTTCCTAAAGGTTCAAGTGCTAGTTGATGAGAGTTACTTTGGAAACAAAAAAATCAAGTCAAATTCATTTGGGGTATTCTATCAATTCCAATAAAATGAAATCGTATCAAGTATGAGTTGGCGATCAGAACATATATGGATAGAACTTATAAGGGGGTCTCGAAAAATAAGTAATTTCTGCTGGGCCTTTATCCTTTTTTTAGGTTCTTTAGGATTCTTATTAGTTGGAATTTCCAGTTATCTTGGTAGAAATTTGATATCTTTTTTTCCGTCTCAGCAAATCGTTTTTTTTCCACAAGGGATCGTGATGTCTTTCTACGGGATCGCTGGTCTCTTTATTAGTTCCTATTTGTGGTGTACAATTTCCTGGAATGTAGGTAGTGGTTATGATCGATTCGATAGAAAGGAGGGAATAGTGTGTATTTTTCGTTGGGGATTTCCTGGAAAAAATCGTCGTATATTCCTTCGATTCCTTATAAAAGATATTCAGTCCGTTAGAATAGAAGTTAAAGAGGGTATTTATGCTCGTCGTGTCCTTTATATGGACATAAGGGGCCGTGGGGCCATTCCCTTGACTCGTACTGATGAGAATTTGACTCCACGAGAAATTGAACAAAAAGCTGCTGAATTGGCCTATTTCTTGCGTGTACCAATTGAAGTATTTTGAAATAAAGAAATTGATCCTTTTTTGAAGTTCAATCTTTGTTGGAATTGATACTTTAGATCCAAATAAATTCTATCTTGTAAATTATTTGATTTCTTTTTTTTTTCAATCGACCTTTCTTTTTATCCTTTCTTTTCTTTTATATTCCTTAATGACCAACAATTGGATTTCTTAATAATGATAACTAGCCAATTTCTGTCTTGTTTTGCCACTCATTTGTTTTGTGTTTTGATCATCACAATATCTTTCCCTCAATTAGTCTATTACTGACTATGGATAATTAG